TATAAAAAGCATCTATATAACCGCGGTTAGAGGACCAATTATATAGAATATTTAGAATTTTGTCCCCAAAAATTCTCTTCGGACCCCTTTTTTTAAATGAATTAATTAAGTCAAAATTTTTTAATGATGAATAAATAGGTTTATATAAAAAGAAGGCTATAAATATTCCCCAATAAGCTATACTAACCGAAAAAGTTGCATTTATCACAAATTCATACCAATCCACAGAATTCTTCGAATTTGAATGTAAAAGATTTATAGATGGAGTTAACCATTGAGTTAATATATCCAAATCCGTTCCTTCGTGATTGAATGGAATTCCTATGAATCCAATGAAGGAAGTAAACAGAATCAATACAACCAGAGTAAATAACATAGTATTGTCCGATTCATGAGGATATGAAGAAATATTTTTATTGTCAAAATCAGTAATAGTAATAAAAGATCGGATCATTTTTATTAAATTTCCATCAATTTTATATAGGTTTTTTGTTTTCGAAAAAAAAGAAGCCCTTTCCTTATTGTTCATTGTTAATAAGGTTAATAAACCAAAATTTTTATTAATATTCATCGTTTTCAATCCTTCTTTACCCCATAGAGATATTGAATAGAAGTAACTACTTTTTTTTCCACTGTAATTTTTTAAATAAATGTTCAAATGACCTTCAAAAGTAAGTAAATAGATTCGAAACATATAAAATGCAGTTAATCCGGCCGTGAAATAAGCTATTATTGCGAAAATCGGCGAATATAACCAACTAACATTAAGAATTTCATCTTTGGACCAAAAACAAGCAAGAGGCGGAATACCACAAAGAGAAAGTGTACCTATTAAAAAAGCAGTTTTTGTAATTGGCACATGTTTTGTTAATCCCCCCATAAGAACCATATTCTGACTTTTATCTGGAGAATATCCAACAATAGCTTCCATTGAATGAATAACGGATCCGGATCCTAAAAACAATAATGCTTTTGAATAAGCATGAGTAATCAAATGAAATAAAGCAGCTCGATAAGAACCTATACCTAGGGCTAACATCATATAACCCAGTTGAGACATTGTAGAATAAGCTAAACTTCTCTTAATGTCTTTTTGAGCAAGAGCTAAAGTAGCTCCTAATAGTACGGTTATTATACCTATAAAAGATATTCCATTCGTTATGTAAGGTATGACTACGAAAAGAGGAAGAAGTCGAGCGACTAGAAAAATCCCCGCCGCTACCATGGTAGCAGCATGTATGAGAGCTGAAATAGGAGTAGGCCCCTCCATAGCATCAGGTAACCATACATGAAGGGGAAATTGGGCAGATTTAGCAACTGCACCAGCAAATAACAAGAAAGTACACAAAATACAAAATAAAAAATGGATCTCATTTTTATTAATTAAGTTATTGAATATTTCAAACAAATCCCGAAACTCGAAACTGCCTGTTATCCAATAAATACCTAAAATTCCTAATAATAAGCCAAAATCCCCTACACGATTAGTCACAAACGCTTTTTGACAGGCATTTGCAGCAATAGGTCGTATGAACCAAAACCCTATTAATAGATACGAACACATTCCAACTAATTCCCAAAAAATATAAATTTGTATCAAATTTGAACTAGTAACTAATCCCAGCATGGAAGTATTGAAAAAACTCATATAAGCAAAAAATCTCAAATATCCCCGATCATGAGACATATAATTATCACTATAAACAAGAACTAGAATTGCAACAGTAGTAATTAACATTGACATAATAGAGGTAAGTGGATCGATCAAGTAGCCGAATTCTAAAGAAAAATCATTATTAATAGTCCAAGACCATACATATTGATAAATAGAATTGCTATTTATTTGCTGAATAGACAGCTTCATCGAGAAAATCATAACTATACTTAACAACAAAATACTAGAAAAAGCCCAAATACGCCGAAGATTTTTTGTTGTCGTCGGAAAAAGGAGAAGTCCCACTCCTATTAACAAAGGAACCGGAAGTGGAGTGAAGGGTATGATCCATGCATATTGGTATATATGTTCCATAATCAAATATCTAAATTTTTTATTTAAATTTTATTTTTTGTTTACGATTCGCCGGTTCTTGCCTCTTTTGAATTGAAAGAAGCCAATAAAAAAAATCAAGTTTTTATTTTACATAACTTAAAAAAATAGAATTTGTTAATTTACTATTTTATATTAAATAAAATTTTTAATTAATATTATTAAACATTTTTTATTTTAATATTCAAACCAAGAAGTTCTAATTGGTCAAATAATTAATTTGTTAGTATTAGTAAAAGTAAATCCTTAATTATTTAAGTAAATGTAAAATGTTGAAGTCTCTGAAGTAGGAATCAAAAAAAATCCTACTTTCATTTACAGTTAAGTTATTTATAATATATATAATAAAGATAAAAAAATTAGACTAAAAAATAGTATGAATCAGAAGATCTACTAAAAATCTAATAAACAATCTAATAAAAAAATAAGTAATACAAAAAACTAGGAACTAGTTATTTTAATAAGTTTATTCAGTAGTTTATTCATAATTATTAACTGGTTTTACGAAAAATTATTTGATTGTCTTCCGTTCCAAACGAAAAACAAAAAAACATAGAAAAATATTCTTTTTTTTTTTATAGTTATATATTTTATATAGTTTATAGAAAAAAAGGATATGATACCTCTTACTTTACTTTACTACTTTACCATAACATAGAATAAAAAAAAATCACTAAAATGTCTCAAATTATGGATTCTTTAAACAAATTAATTTATGGGATTAAATTATGGATATCATTTCAATTTGAAAATTGGAAATTCGATTTATTTAGATTTTCGAAAAAAAAAAAAAGAAAAAATTCAAGCTTTTCAATTAAGATTTGCTAACTTAAATTTTTCGATGTGGCTTAATATGCACATGTAAATTAAATGAAATACAGCAAAAATATACAAAATATATAGAGATCTTAAGTATAAGTAGAAATTTTGATTAATTATTTAATTTTTATTAAATTTATTCATCAATTTCGCACGAAGTATTTTAAATTATAAATAAATATTATACTCCATAGAAAATTTTTTTTCTCCTAATTGAATATTTTAGGGAATTTTAATATATATATATATATATATTTCATATATTTTTAGTTAGATTATGCTTTTCTATAATGAAAAATTTGACTAAAAGGCCCTGTATGGTATAGAATCTAAAAAATACATGGATAATTAATTATATAGTAAACAAAGATTCGTTTGACCAATAGATGTTTTTCACATCCAACTACAACAATGAGTAATCCATTTTAAATGGCAGTTCCAAAAAAACGTACTTCTATTTCCAAAAAGCATATTCGTAAAAATTTTTGGAAAAAAAAGGGATATTGGGCAGCGTTAAAAGCTTTTTCAATAGCAAAATCTCTTTATTCCGGGAATTCAACTTTGTTTATAGAAAAAAAAAAAATAAAAAAAATCTTCGTCGAATACGAACAATCGAAATACGAACAATAGAAGTCGGCCTAACCCAAAAAAATCTTATAACAAATTGGAACGATGACGAATCTTATAGTAAACAAAGTAAAACGATTCTACTATAGTAGGAATCAAAAAATTTGAAACAAAAAAAAGGAGTTTTATATGATTTATCCGTCTTTTCTACTAGGCAATTCCGCATCTCTAGCTATGAAGCTAATGAATTCGGTCGTTGTGGTCGGACTCTATTATGGATTTCTGACCACATTATCCATAGGCCCTTCTTATCTCTTACTTCTCCAAGCTCATTTTCAGGTTATAGAAGAAGGAGAAGAAGAAGCAATCGAGAAGGAGGTAGCCGCATCAACTGGTTTTATTACAGGACAACTCCTGATGTTCATATCGATCTATTATAGGCCTCCGCGTCTAGTATTGAGTAGGCCTCGTACAATAACTTTCATAACTGTACCTTATCTTTACCTTCATTACATGTGGTACAGTTACGAAGACTTTTTTGTTGATGAAAAATCTACTCGCAAAAATTCAATGCGTACGCGTAATCTCAGCATTCAATGTATATTCCTGAATAATCTCTTTTTTCAATTATTGAGCCATTTCTTTTTTTTCCCAAGTACAATGTTTTTCAGATTACTCAACGTTTATATGTTTCGATACAACAACAAGATATTATTTTTAACAAGTAGTTTTGTTGGTTGGTTAATTGGTCACATTTTATTCATGAAATCGGTTAGATTCGTATTAGTATGGATACAGCAAAATTATTTGGTTAGATCGACTAAGCCCGCTAGACCTAAAAAGTACCTTTTCTATGTGTTTCGATTTTATCAGAATTTGATCTTCGATTTGAGAAATTCTTTTGGTCTAATCGGTGGTATTCTCGTATTTTTTACATGTCTACTCATTTTTAACAAAATGCCGTTACCTATTTTGACTTATAAACCGAAAGAAGCCGAAGTGGAAATAGATCGAAAAAAAGCTGAAGAATATTTTTATAGAATAGGCCTAGCGAAAGAAGGGGAATTTACCAAGGAAGAGCCTTCTCCTCCCCTTTTTAAAGTTTTTAAAGAAGCATTCTATAAAAAAATCCCAACTTCTGATCAAAATGATGGAAAAAAAAGAATTTCTTTTTCACATCCACCTAGTTTAGCCGCTTTCTCGGGAATGATACAAAAAAAGACTTCTTTGTCTACAACAGAAAAATTATCATCTGATGAACTGTACAATTATGGGATTCGTACCAATGAACAAAAAAAGAACAGCTTAAGCACTGAATTTTCTAAAGAAATTGCAGTTTTAGACAGAAAAGGGCTTAAAGAGATAAATGTATTGGAAAAAAAAACTCGATTAGCCGATAAAAAAAAAGATAAAATACAATATTTCCAAAAAACATCTGATCCCCTCTTAAGGGGATCCTCTCGGGGACACCCCAAAAAGCCACCTGCACCCACACCCTTCAAAAGATTAACTGACCTCTTCTTTCTTCCACCCGAAGCTCAACTTATAAAAAATAATGAAAGGTACCTAGAAAAATGTAGACCCGACGCGATAATTATAGCAGAATTTAGGTATTTCATGTCTTTTATAAACGATTCCTTGGCTCAAAGTAAAGGGTTTCATCAAAATTTTATTGAAAGGGAGGGAAAAATAAAAGAAATCGAGAAAAAAACTCTTTTCTGGCCATCCAGTCTACTAAAAAATATACAACAATTACGGAAACAAGAAAAGGATGCGGTGTTAGTGGAGGCTGATATTGCCGGACTGCCATGCAGGCGTCCAACTGTTTTGCTTTCTGGAGGGGAGAGTGACACAGATGAAAAAGAATCCAAAAAATTACATTTCAAACGTTATGTACCAAGATCACAATTTCGTCGAGAATTGATCAAAGGTTCCATGCGTGTTCAAAAATGTAAAACGAGTGTTTGGTCAATATATCTAGAAAAACCACATTCCAGATTTTTTACAAACAGAATAGATTCTTTGTGTTATACTTTTCTTAAGTATTGCGAGTTTATTAGAGGAATTTTTCTAGAGTATACGGGAAAAATCTCAGAATTTGAACGTTTGGTTTATTACTCTTCTTTCGAAGATGTCCTTCTTACTATAGAAGAATTGGAAAACGAACCGACCGAAAGGGAAAAAATAGACGAACAAATAATGGAGGCCGAAAGAGCCTGGGAGGAGGAGTATACGTACGGTCAACCACTAAGGGCTGCGCTTCTAGGCGCCCAGGCAATTCTTAGAAAATATATTATATTCCCTTTATTGATAGTAGCGAAAAATATTGGCCGTATATTATTATTGCAACGGCCTGAGTGGTCGCAAGATTTCAAAGAGTGGAAGAACGAAGTATATATAAAATGTACCTATAACGGTATTCCATTCTCAACCGAAAAACTTCCTGAATACTGGTCAGAAGACGGTTTCCAGATAATGGCAGTCTCTCCTTTCCGCCTAAAACCTTGGCACGACGGATATAGGCCTTTTGATCGAGACCCTTATCAAGTTGTTAATAAATTTGATAGTTATGATGAAGTTGGTCCTACAGAAAAAAAAGGGTCTTTTAATAATATTAAGCAATCATGTAAAAAGATAAGATTTGATGAGCGAGCGCGCCAAGTATTTGCGCGAATGCGCTACTTATTTGAGCGAATGCGCTACTTATTTGAGCGAGCACGTCAAAGAGCGTATCCATTTCGTAAAAAGTATAATAGTAAGAAGAAATTACGCAAAAATAAACTTCGGGAATCATATGAAAAACATCAGGAATTATATAAAAAGGGATTATATATAAAACTTTGGGAATCACATAAAAAACTTTGGGAATCATATAAAAAACTTTGGGAATTCCATAAAGGGGAATTTTATGATAAACTTCAGGAATTCTATAATAAATTTCAGGAATTATATAAAATACTTCAGGAATTATATAATGACTTTCAGGAATTCGATAATAAATCTAAGGAAGCATCTAAAAAACTTCGGGAATTATATAAAAAAATAGAAAAAAAAAGCTGAAAAAAAAGCTGAAGAAAAAGCTGAAGAAAAAGATATTGAATTGCCGTCGTATAAGCCTCCTAGACATTCGTATCCTTCACTTAAGCTTCGTACTCGTATGTATACCGGAGATGGGTATACGTTTTATAGAACTTGGCGTAATGCTAATATGAGAAGGCAGACGGGTGGAGGTACCCCTGCTCTTCCTCCGTTGCCGGAGGAGGAGCCTCCTACATCTTTATCAAAATTTTTACAAAAAGGAATATTAATTATTGAAGGATATCCAGCGTCTATGTCTATAAATAATGGGAATTTTCTTATGTATCAAATGATAGGTATTTCACGGGCTCATAGGAGTAGACACAAAATTAATCAAAAAATATACAGATACATAGACAAAAACAATTCTGATTTGCTTATTCTTGAAAATATTTTATTACCTAGACGTCGTCGAGAATTGAGAATTCTAACTTGTTTCAACCCAAGGAATAATAAAGTTGTGGATAAAAACCCAGTATTTTACAATGGGAATAGGGTAAAAAACGGTAGTCAATTTTTTGATAAAAGCAAAGATCTTGATCGAGATAAAAAGAAACTTATCAAATTCAAATCCTTTCTTTGGCCGAATTATCGATTAGAAGATTTAGCTTGTATGAATCGTTATTGTATCCATACTAATAACGGCAGTCGTTTTAGTATGTTAAGAATACGTATGTATCCACGATTAAAAACTCATTTATGATACATTTATCTTATATATTCCTTATCGTCTAGTAGATAAATAGATGCGCACGCGCCTTGTCTTAGCGTCCAATTTCGATACATGATACTAATTCGATAACGTATCAATTAGATCCAGAAATGAATCAACAGAATTTTCTTTATTCATTTTATCAAAATGAATAAAGAAAATTCTGATTATTATGTGTACCAGATAAAAATAGCTGGCATTATTATTACTGATCGGCAAAATTCCATATTTGGTAAAAAAAAAAGAAGTTTTAAATTTTATGACAAAAAAATCATTCATATCTGTTATTTCGCATGAAGAAAAAGAAGAAAACAGGGGGTCCGTTGAATTTCAAGTATTCCGTTTTAGCAATAAGATAGGAAGACTTACTTCACATTTGGAATTGCACAAAAAAGACTATTCATCTCAGAGAGGTCTACGAAAAATTCTAGGAAAACGGCAACGACTACTGGCTTATTTGTTAAAAAAAGATGGAGTACGCTATAAAGAATTAATCAGTCAATTGAACATTCGAGAGCTAAAATAAAAACACGTTAATTTGAAGAGTCGTTTTGAATTATTTGATTTATTAGATCTTGAATTTTGATGAACTTCTTTTTGTTTTCAGCAATTCATGGAAAACTGAATAATGAATCGGGGAAAACCTATGGCTGTACCAACTACAAGAAAAGACCTCATGATAGTCAATATGGGTCCTCACCATCCATCCATGCATGGCGTTCTCCGACTTATCCTTACTTTAGACGGTGAAGATGTTATTGACTGTGAACCAATATTGGGTTATTTACACAGAGGGATGGAAAAAATTGCGGAAAACCGAACAATTATACAATATCTGCCTTATGTAACACGTTGGGATTATTTAGCCACTATGTTCACCGAAGCAATAACGGTAAATGGGCCAGAACAATTGGGAAATATTCAAGTACCTAAGAGGGCTAGCTATATCAGAGTGATTATGCTGGAGTTAAGTCGTATAGCTTCTCATTTGTTATGGCTCGGCCCTTTTATGGCAGATATTGGCGCGCAGACCCCCTTCTTCTATATTTTCAGAGAAAGAGAATTGGTATATGATTTATTCGAAGCTGCCACCGGTATGAGAATGATGCATAATTATTTTCGTATCGGCGGAGTAGCTGCCGACCTACCTTATGGATGGATAGATAAATGTTTAGATTTTTGTGATTATTTTTTAACAGGGATTGCTGAATACCAAAAACTTATTACACGAAATCCTATTTTTTTAGAACGAGTTGAAGGAGTGGGCATTATTGGTGGAGAAGAGGCAATAAATTGGGGTTTATCGGGACCAATGCTACGAGCTTCCGGAATACAATGGGATCTTCGTAAAGTTGATCATTATGAGTGTTACGACGAATTTGATTGGGAAGTCCAATGGCAAAAAGAAGGAGATTCATTAGCTCGTTATTTAATACGAATCGGTGAAATGGCAGAATCCATCAAAATTATTCAACAGGCTCTAGAAGGAATTCCAGGGGGTCCCTATGAGAATTTAGAAATCCGACGCTTTAATAGAATAAAATATCCTGAATGGAATGATTTTGAATATCGATTCATTAGTAAAAAGCCATCCCCTGCTTTTGAATTGTCGAAACAAGAACTTTATGTAAGAGTCGAAGCCCCAAAGGGGGAATTGGGAATATTTTTGATAGGAGACCAGAGTGTTTTTCCTTGGAGATGGAAAATTCGTTCCCCGGGTTTTATCAATTTGCAAATTCTTCCTCAGTTAGTTAAAAAAATGAAATTGGCTGATATTATGACGATACTAGGTAGCATAGATATTATTATGGGAGAAGTTGATCGTTGAAATGATAATTGATACAACAGAAGTACAAGCTATCAAGTCTTTTTCCAGATTAGAATCCTTAAAAGAGGTTTATGAAACTATATGGATGCTTGTCCCTATTTTGATTCTCATATTGGGAATCACAACAGGTGTACTAGTAATTGTGTGGTTAGAAAGAGAAATATCCGCAGGTATACAACAACGTATTGGACCTGAATACGCCGGCCCTTTGGGAATTCTTCAAGCTCTAGCAGACGGGATAAAATTACTTTTGAAAGAGAACCTTCTTCCATCTAGGGGGGATACACGTTTATTTAGTATCGGACCCTCTATAGCAGTCATATCAATTCTACTAAGTTATTCAGTAATTCCTTTTGGCTATCGCCTTATTCTAGCCGATCTCAGTATTGGTGTTTTTTTATGGATTGCCGTTTCAAGTATTGCTCCAATTGGACTTCTTATGTCAGGATATGGATCAAATAATAAATATTCCTTTTTAGGTGGTCTACGGGCTGCTGCTCAATCAATTAGTTATGAAATACCATTAACTCTATGTGTGTTATCAACATCTCTACGTGTGATTCGTTGAGACATAAGTCTTCCTCCATTTCTTTTTAGGTTTCTAAGAATAAAAATTAAACGTATTAAATAGATATATCTTTCTTTCTTTTTTTATTCACTAGCCCGGATTGCTAAACTAAACTAGATAGTTAGATGAGTGAAAGAAAACAGCTTCGAAATTCGCAGTAAAAAAATTGAATCTCATTTCCTATGTACAAGGGTTAAACGAAAATAAACATAAGCAGTCAAGACTCTTTACCCCAAGATTGGTTAATAAGTCATCATGTCTTGAAGCGGGTTGAAAAGAACAACTCTATGGAGCTTTTACTATCTTTTGTATGTATTCCCATACATGAATTACCATAGAGATTGAGAAAAAATGAGTGGATGATTAGGAACACAAAAGTACACAAAGGATTCGTAATAGAGATTATGTAAGTTATTCGAAGAGACTTTTATACATAAAAGAAATACTAATTAGGGCTTTAAATTTGTAGAAACGATTAAGTAGTACTCCCAAAAATGAAATTCCGATCCAGAGTATGATCCTATCCACCGATTATATGAATAACTATCAGTAACGAAGTAATCCTTTACCCTTTCTTTCTTTTATTTAGGTTTAATATAAAAGTAAAGTAAAGGAACGAAAAGAAAGTATGGAATTGCAAAAAAAATCTTTTTTATCTGATATCCATATTAATGGAAATGAAATTTTTGTCATGTCATAAATAATGAATGTTTAATTCTTTTTTTTTGGAATCGAAAAAAAAAGTGAACTATTTATTGATATTGGTAATAAAGAGTATTTTTTTTGAAGGATCTAAGTTATTACTCAATAAAAAAATTGAAATTCTTAAACTTAAAGTAAGGGATAAGATCAATTCCGAAGCACTTTTTTTATAGTATAGCAGACAGAATTCCATTAGTCTAATTCAGGAACTTTCGATTGATTTTAACTTTATCTATCCTACAAGTATATCAAGATTAAATAAAGAATATCTAATCAGTCCCTAGATTTATTTATGGCTCTCGAGGAGCCGTATGAGGTGAAAATCTCATGTACGGTTCTGGAATAGCGATGATAAGAGTGATCTTATCATCGACTATGATTATCTAACAGTTCAAGTACAGTTGATATAGTTGAGGCGCAGTCAAAATATGGTTTTTGGGGATGGAATTTGTGGCGGCAACCTATAGGGTTTATTGTTTTTATAATTTCTTCTCTAGCCGAATGCGAGAGATTGCCTTTTGATTTACCAGAAGCAGAAGAAGAATTAGTAGCAGGTTATCAAACCGAATATTCGGGTATCAAATTTGGTTTATTTTATGTTGCTTCCTATTTAAATCTACTAGTCTCTTCACTATTTGTAACAGTTCTTTACTTGGGTGGTTGGAATCTCTCTATTCCATACATATTGATTCCTGAGTTTTTGGAAATAAATAAAGCGTATGGAGTCTTTGGAACAACAATTGGTATTTTCATTACATTAGCGAAAACTTTTTTGTTCTTGTTCATTCCTATCACAACAAGGTGGACTTTACCTAGACTGAGAATGGACCAATTATTAAATCTTGGATGGAAATTTCTTTTACCTATTTCTTTAGGTAATCTATTATTAACAACTTCTTCCCAACTCCTTTCATTATAAATTTATATAAAAAAATCGAATAGAATATTTGATATTCACTATAATTCAAATTCAAATATTCAAATTCAATTCACAACTTGTATCAAACAAGAGAAAGAAACAAAATCCAATTTATTATTGATATTTACTATATGTTCCCTATGGTAACTGGGTTCATCAATTATGGTCAACAAGCAGTACGGGCGGCAAGGTACATTGGTCAAAGTTTTATGATTACCCTATCTCATGCCAACCGTTTACCCGTAACTATTCAATACCCTTATGAAAAATTGATCACATCGGAGCGTTTTCGTGGTCGAATACACTTTGAATTTGATAAATGCATTGCTTGTGAAGTATGTGTTCGTGTATGTCCTATAGATCTACCTGCTGTTGATTGGAAATTGGAAACGGATATTCGAAAGAAACGATTGTTTAATTACAGCATTGATTTCGGAATCTGTATATTTTGTGGTAATTGTGTTGAGTATTGCCCAACAAATTGTTTATCAATGACTGAAGAATATGAGCTTTCTACTTATGATCGTCACGAATTAAATTATAATCAAATTGCTCTGGGTCGTTTACCAATATCAATAACGGATGATTACACAATTCGAACAATTTTGAATTCGCCTCAAACAAAAGAGAAATTTCATAACAAATGAGAAATCTTGTGATGGAAGAAATTACTAAGGTTCTTTTATTTAATTTTAAATTTAAATTCAAAAAGTTGATTTTTTTATTTTGGTCAAAAATTACAAACCCCGACTATTCTATTCACTATTCTATTGATTGATGAAAATCACAACTTAATTTGTATTGAAAATCTGTTTACTGTAATGATTTCCAATAGTTTTAGTTTTGAACGACTCTTTCAGATAAAAAAAGAATGCGATGGGTCCAATAACTTTAATATGTATATCAAATTAGGATTTCATTTAATTAGCAATAATTACTAGCGCATGAACTTCTTTTTTCCTGTCCAAGTCAATAAGATCATGAAAAATTCCTATTTTTTTATCTCTTATTTTACATATAATGGATTTAACTGGAGCAATACATGATTTTCTTTTAGTCTTTCTGGGGTCAGGTCTTATATTAGGGGGTCTCGGAGTGGTATTATTTACCAATCCTATTTTTTCTGCCTTTTCACTGGGATTGGTTCTTGTTTGTATATCTTTATTTTATATTCTAGCAAACTCGCATTTTGTAGCTTCTGCACAACTCCTTATTTATGTAGGAGCTATAAATGTTTTAATAATATTTGCTGTAATGTTCATGAGTGGGCCAGAATATGGCAAAGATTTTCATCTTTGGACTGTTGGGGATGGGGCTATTTCGTTGGTTTGTACAAGTCTTTTTGTTTCATTAATTATTACTATTCTAAATACGTCATGGTATGGGATTATTTGGACTACAAGATTAAACCAGATTCTAGAACAAGATTTGATAAATACTAGTCAACAAATTGGAATTCATTTATCAACAGATTTTTTTCTTCCATTTGAACTCATTTCAATAATTCTTTTAGTTGCTTTAATAGGTGCAATTTCTGTGGCTCGCCAATAAGTCAATAATTTATTTTTAAAACTAGCAATCCAAATAAAAATGAAATTTTATCCTATTCATTTCCATTCAATTTTATTCGAATTGATGCATAAAACCGAAATACTTTATAGATAGTTAGATTTATTAACAAACAAACTATTTTTTTATTCTTAAATTAAATTAAACTCCTCTATTCGAACTTCTTATATTCTAGTCAATAAAATCGGTTTAATTATTGTTCATATTGAAAAGAATCGAGATTGATAAGGAGTTGGTTAATGATGCTCGAACATGTACTTGTTTTGAGTGCCTATTTATTTTCTATAGGAATCTACGGACTATCCACGAGCCGAAATTTGGTTCGGGCTCTTATGTGTCTTGAACTTCTATTGAATGCAGTTAATCTAAATTTTGTAACATTTTCTGATTTTTTTGATAGTCGCCAATTAAAAGGAAACATTTTCGCAATTTTTGTTATAGCTATCGCAGCCGCTGAAGCTGCTATTGGACTGGCTATTGTTTCCTCAATTTATTGTAACAGAAAATCAACTCGTATCGATCAATCGAATTTATTGAATAAGTAGTTGTTTTTTTTTTTTTAATTCTATTATATTCGGATTATAGATATATTAGAATTATAGAAATTAAAATTTTAATAGTCATCAATTCAAATTACATTACTAAGTATGGTACCTTAAGGTATAATCATACTTTCAAAAATGTAATAAATATAAAGTATTTTGGACCTCTTTTTTTTTATTTATTTTCTAATAAGCCGATCCAATCCAGAAGTAGATTAATTCAAAAATTCTGGTAAATCATTGATTCGTCTGGTATTTGAATATTTGATTCATTTACTTTAACTAGAACTAGATCGAAATTTAATGAAGTTAAAAAAAAAAATTATAGATTCAATGTCACATTCAGTAAAGATTTATGATACATGTATAGGGTGTACTCAATGCGTACGAGCTTGTCCTACGGATGTATTAGAAATGATACCGTGGGATGGATGTAAGGCTAAACAAATAGCCTCTGCTCCGAGAACAGAGGACTGTGTTGGTTGTAAGAGATGTGAGTCTGCCTGTCCAACCGATTTTTTAAGTGTTCGAGTTTATCTAGGGCCTGAAACAACTCGCAGTATGGGTCTAGCTTATTGATACGTTTCAGAAAACTCCATTTGAATCCATTCTATTTGGATTTTTTTTTTACCGACAAAAACCCGTACCCTAACTATAGTTAGGGTACGGGTTTTTTTTGGATCAAGTGTATCTTGTCTTTACCATGAATTATTTTCCTTGGTTAACTACAATTGTAGTTTTGCCCCTATTTGCAGGTTCTTTAATTTTTTTTCTTCCTCATAGAGGAAATAAGGTTATCCGGTGGTATACAGTATGTATTTCAATGCTAGAGCTCCTTATAACAACCTACGCATTCTGTTATCATTTCCAACCAGACGATCCATTAATCCAACTGGCAGAAGATTATAAATGGATCAATTTTTTTGATTTTCACTGGAGATTAGGAATAGATGGACTTTCGATAGGGCCCATTTTACTGACGGGATTCATCACTACTTTAGCTACGTTAGCGGCTTGGCCGGTTACTCGAAATTCTCGATTATTCTATTTCATGATGTTAGCAATGTACAGTGGCCAAATAGGATCGTTTTCGTCCCGAGACCTTTTACTTTTTTTCATAATGTGGGAATTAGAATTAATTCCTGTTTATCTACTTTTATCTATGTGGGGGGGAAAGAAACGTCTCTATTCAGCTACTAAGTTTATTTTGTATACCGCAGGGGGTTCCATTTTCCTATTGCTGGGAGCTCTGGGTGTTGGTTTATATGGTTCCAATGAACCAACATTAAATTTTGAAACATTAGTTAATCAATCGTATCCTCTGGCATTAGAAATAATATTCTATATTGGATTTTTTATTGCTTTTGCTGTAAAATTATCGATTATTCCTTTACATACATGGTTATCAGATACCCATGGAGAAGCACATTACAGTACTTGTATGCTTCTAGCCGGAATCTTATTAAAAATGGGAGCGTATGGATTGGTTCGTATCAATATGGAACTATTACCTCATGCTCATTTTAAATTTGCTCCCTGGTTGATAATAATAGGCACAATACAAATAATCTATGCAGCTTCAACATCTCTTGGGCAACGTAATTTAAAAAAAAGAATAGCCTATTCCTCTGTATCTCACATGGGTTTCA